GGAAAGAGATCAAATTCGAATTCGAACCAGTAGATAAGATAGATAAACAGAAATAGATAAACAGAAAATATAAGAACTAAGCGCACATAATTCAGCAATTTCTGTTTGTTCTCCTAATTGATTGCAATTAAACTCGGCTCAATCCTTTTTTTAATAAAAGGATTGGGCCGAATAAAAAATAAGTATCCTATTTTCATATGTACAGATCTTACCTATAGAAACAAGATCTAAATACAAGATTAACTATGAAATTGAAGAATAAAAAATGCAACAGTTCTTTTCTTTATTGTTGGATCCATAGAATTAATTATGGACCTTGGGATTGGTGTAGATCATTTTTATCCCGCAGTTTCGGTCCATAGATCAAGCCAAGGGGGCTCTTACTACTCACACCCTTTATATTGTCTGTTTCATTTCATGTTGCAATAGAAATTTCTTATTTGATTATACGATACTAGATTCTACGAGAATAAATGAAGAATTTATTTATTATTTCATAGCATAGGAAGAAACGACTATTTATCTTTTCGATGATAATTTTTTTGTACATGACATGAGAGAAACTTTTCTCTTTATATTATATTTCTAATTGACCAAAAGATTCTATCATAATATATATTTATATAAGTGATACCTCGGATTTCCCCAAAAGAAAATTATTTATTTCAATACTCACTCGTTGTTCGTTAACAATTTTTAACAATTCTAATGATTAGATTATATGCTTAATTCTAATAGGAAATAAAATAGTAAAATGATTATTCATCTATTCTATTTTCATTAAATAGAATGAGGAGCAGGAAGACTCTATGAAAAAATGGTGGTCCAATTCGATGTTGTTTAAGGGGAAGTTAAAACATGAGTGTGGGCTAACTAAATCAATGATATATCCGTTTCTTCAAATGGATATTGTTCCTGGTGCTTGGCATCCCGGTGGAAGTGAAGAAAAAGATACGGAAAAAAACATTTCTAGGTGGAGTGATAGTAATAGGTATAGTTTCAATGATATTGATATAAGAAATATTTGGAGTTTGATCTCTGATAACACTTTTTTGGTTAGAGAGAGCAATGGCGATAGTTATTCTGTATATTTTGACATTGAAAATCATATTTTTGAGATTGACAATAATAGTTTTTTTCTGAGCGAATTCGAAACTTTTTTTTCCAGTTATTTGAATAGTAGGTCTAAGAGTAACAATCACGACTATTATCATTACATGTATGATACTAAATCTAGTTGGAGTAATCACATTAATAGTTGTATTGATAGTTATCTTAGTTTTGAAGTCAGTATTCATAGTTCCATTTTAGGTGATACCGAAAATTACAGTGACAGTTACATTTCTAGTTTCATTTGTAGTGAAGGCGTAAGCAATAGTGAAAATGGAAATTCTAGTAGACGAACTTATGGTAACAGCCGCGATTTCAATATAAGAAGAAGATCTAATGATTTTGATATAAATAAAAAATACAAAAATTTATGGGTTCAATGCGAAAATTGTTATGGATTAAATTATAAAAAATTTTTTAGATCAAAAATGAATATTTGTGAGCAGTGTGGATATCATTTGAAAATTTGTAGTTCAGATAGAATCGAACTTTTGATTGACCCGGGCACTTGGGATCCTATGGACGAAGATATGGTCTCCATGGACCCCATTGAATTTCATTCAAAGGAGGAACCTTATAGAGATCGTATTGATTCTTATCAACGAAGGACAGGGTTAACTGAAGCTGTTCAAACAGGCATAGGTCAATTAAATGGTATTCCCATAGCAATAGGGGTTATGGATTTTCAGTTTTTGGGGGGTAGTATGGGATCTGTAGTAGGCGAGAAAATCACTCGTTTGATCGAGTATGCTACTAATCGATCTCTACCTGTTATTATTGTGTGTGCTTCCGGGGGAGCACGTATCCAAGAAGGAAGTTTGAGCTTGATGCAAATGGCTAAAATATCTTCTGCTTCATATAATTATCAATTAAATAAAAAGTTATTCTATGTATCAATCCTTACATCCCCTACAACTGGTGGAGTAACGGCCAGTTTTGGTATGTTGGGAGATGTCATTGTTGCTGAACCTAATGCGTACATTGCTTTTGCAGGTAAAAGAGTAATTGAACAAACATTGAATAAAATAGTACCCGACGGTTCACAAGCAGCTGAGTATTCATTCCAGAAGGGCTTATTCGACCCAATCATACCACGTAATCTTTTAAAAGGCGTTCTGAGTGAGTTATTTCAGCTACATGGTTTCTCTCCTTTGAAAAATATATATAATCGAAATAAAACGAAAATATTAAAAAAAACGAAAATATTAAAATCTAGAAAAAATAGAAGTTCTATGCCTTGCCTACCAAGAACTTCCATTTTTTATTAGAAATCTAATCCCTTTTTGTTGGGTTGAATTAGTTTAGTTAGAGTCGCGAACTTATAAGAAACTCTTTATCTTTAATATAAAAAAAACTCTTTATTTTATTAGAAAGATAGAAAGAGTATTAAGGACGGGAGAATTCATAACATTTCTTAAACCTAAAGTGGATTGTCATACATATTCGTGTAGAAAGATCAATAGGTACACTAAATTTTCATTTAGTTCTCATTCCTTGCACTTATTAAGTACTTAATATTATTTATAATAATTATAATATAATAGATATACTTAAGATATCTTTCTATTTATAATAGATACAAATATTAAATTGAGGTACCCGTTCTATGACAGATCTTAACTTACCCTCTATTTTTGTCCCTTTAGTGGGCCTAGTATTTCCGGCGATTGCAATGGCTTCTTTATTTCTTCATGTACAAAAAAATAAGATTGTCTAGACCTGATGGGGCCAAATTGAAACAATTTATTTCAACACTGAATCATAATACAGATATTTTTTTGGTACAGATATTTGTTTAGTGTAATGTGGTATGATATGCGCCTTTTTTCCGAATACAAATGAAAGAACTGTTATGCATGTGGATACATGATATCCGTATAAATCCATGTATATCCGGGTTATAAAAACGATCGGCAAATATTTTTATAATAGAAAGTCAATGTATCTAACCAATTACTCCTAAGGGTTCATATCAGAATAGTTTTAGTTGATGAAAGTTACTTTGGCATAAAGAAAAGTAAAGTCAATTTTTTTTCTGAATTCCAATCGAATGCAATCGGATCTAGTATAGTATGAACTGGCGATCAGAACATATATGGATAGAACTTATAACAGGGTCTCGAAAAGCAAGTAATTTTTGCTGGGCCTGTATTCTTTTTTTAGGTTCACTAGGATTCTTAGTGGTTGGAATTTCTAGTTATCTTGGTAGGAATCTGATACCTGGATTTCCTTCTCAACAAATTCTTTTTTTTCCACAAGGGATCGTGATGTCGTTCTATGGGATCGCGGGTTTATTCATTAGTTCCTATTTGTGGTGCACAATATCGTGGAATGTAGGTAGTGGTTATGATCGATTCGATAGAAAAGAAGGAATAATGTGCATTTTTCGTTGGGGATTCCCCGGAATAAATCGTCGCATTTTCCTTCGCTTCTTTATGAAAGATATCCAATCAATCAGAATGGAGGTTAAAGAGGGTCTTTTTCCCCGTCGTATTCTTTATATGGAAATCAGAGGCCAAGGAACCATCCCCTTGACTCGTACTGATGAGAATTTGACTCCACGAGAAATTGAACAAAAAGCTGCCGAATTGGCCTATTTCCTGCGCGTACCAATTGAAGTTTTTTGAATTTTTATCAAAAAAATGAAATTCGTTCGGATTTATCCAATTTACTTAGAATTTACTTATTCTATTATATTATAAATATATATATTTCATCCGAAACGGGATCCTTAATTCTATTTCTATATTCCTTTTTCTAGATCTAAGGACTACATTTTTACAAAAAACTGGGAATAGATCCATAGGTTCGATACCTTGTTATAGAACTCGTGCTTTAGAGAAATATAAGATCAGATAAAGTTGACAAATGAAGCAGTTCATTAACAATTCACAGATAAAAAATGAAAAAAAAGAAAGCATTGACTTCCCTCCCATATCTTGCATCTATAATATTTTTGCCCTGGTGGATCTCTCTCTCATTTCAAAAAAGTCTGGAACCTTGGATTATTCATTGGTGGAATACTAGGAAATCCGAACATTTTTTGAATGATATTCAAGAGAAAAATGTTCTAGAAAAATTCCTAGAATTAGAAGAACTATTCTTGTTGGATGAAATGATAAAAGAATACCCAGAGACACATATAAAAAAACTTCGTATAGGAATACACAAAGAAACGATACAATTGGTCAAAACACATAATGAATATCATCTCCATATCATTTTGCATTTGTCGACAAATATAATCTGTTTTACTATTCTAAGTGGTTATTTTATTCTGGGTAATGAGGAACTTGTTATTCTGAATTCTTGGATTCAGGAATTCTTCTATAACTTAAGTGACACAATAAAAGCTTTTTCTATTCTTTTAGTTACTGATTTATGGATCGGATTTCACTCAACCCATGGTTGGGAACTAATGATTGGTTCGATCTACAATGATTTTGGATTGGCTCATAATGAGCAAATTATATCTGGTCTTGTTTCCACTTTTCCAGTTATTCTAGATACAATTGTGAAATATTGGATCTTCCGTTTTTTAAATCGCGTATCTCCTTCGCTTGTAGTCATTTATCATTCAATGAATGAATGAAGAACTTATTTGATCTCCTGATATCAATAAAAAAAAAATTTCACGTATAAAATAAGGCATTTTCTATTTTTCTCATTCTTTATACTTTTCAAGGTCTTCGTCCTATTTTCGTAGAATTTTTTCAGTACAATGGCAGACTCGTGGATAGGGAACTATACTAGTTACCTATCTAATTTATTGTAGAAATTCCGGGATCAATGATTGGATCATGCAAAATAGAAATACTTTTTCTTGGGTAAAGGAACAGATGACTCGATTTATTTCTGTATCGATCATGATATATGTAATAACTCGAGCA